AAAAAAAAAGATTGATACATAAGATAAATACAAAAATAAATAAGAAGAGACTCGTCCGCCTCCCATATATTTAACCCCTTCCCCTATAAAGAAACTCGTAACGCCAACCCCGTTTGTAATTCCATCAATTATATGTCTATCAAAAAACTGAATTCGTTCAGCGAATTCTCTTATATTTACAGTAAAAATCTTAGTATAAAAAATATCTATGTAACCACGATTATATGACCAATTGTATATCACATTTTCTACTTGGTCCAAGAGAATTCTCTTAGGGCCCCCCTTTACAAAAAAATTGGCTAAGTCCAAATTTGGTAGAGATGAATAAACGGATCCATATAAAATAGATGCTATAAATAATCCAAAAAGAGCTATACTGACCGAAAAAACTGCATTTTTCAAAAAATCATACCAATCTGGGGAACCATTAAAATTTGGATGGAAAAAGTTTGTGGACGGAGTTAACCATTTCGATAATAGATCAAAATCTATTACTCCTTGATCAAAATGAATTCCGATTGATCCAACGAATAAAGTAAATAGTACTAATACAAGTAGAGGGAACAACATAGTATTGTCCGACTCATGAGGATAGGTGTAAGTATATTTATTTCTAAAGTGAGTACTAATGTATCGTACTCTATTTCTTCCATTATCATCAATTTGATATGTATCCTTTGAAAAAAAGGAGACCTTATTATTCACTGTTGATAAAAGTAAATTTCTATTGACCGCTTTTGGCACTTTTTTTCCCCATAAAGATATTGAATAGAAAGAACTATTTTTAGTGCTACTGTAATTTTGAAAATGAATGCGCAAATGTCCATCAAAGGTAAGTAAATAGATCCGAAACATATAAAATGCGGTTAATCCCGCTGTAAAGAAAGCTATTATTGCGAAAGTTGGTGAATACAACCAACTATCATGAAGAATTTCATCTTTGGACCAAAAACAAGAAAGAGGCGGAATACCACAAAGGGAGAGTGTACCTAATAAAAAGGTAATTCTTGTAATTGGAACATATTTTGTTAAACCGCCCATAAGAACCATATTTTGACTTTTATCTGGTGAATATCCAACAATGGGTTCCATTGAATGAATAATTGATCCGGATCCCAAAAACAATAAAGCTTTCGAATAGGCATGAGTGATCAAATGGAATAAAGCGGCTCGATAAGAACCTATACCCAGAGCTAACATAATATAACCCAATTGAGACATTGTCGAGTAAGCTAAACTTCTTTTAATGTCTCTTTGAGCAAGAGCCAAAGTAGCTCCTAATAGTACTGTTATTACGCCTATTGAAGAAATGATATTCATTATGGAAGGTATAACTATGAAAAGAGGAAGAAGCCGAGCTACAAGAAAAATTCCCGCTGCTACCATAGTAGCAGCATGTATAAGAGCAGAAATGGGAGTGGGTCCTTCCATAGCATCAGGTAACCATATGTGAAGAGGGAATTGTGCGGATTTAGCAACTGCACCAACGAATAAAAAAGAAGCACACAGAGTAACAAATAAGGAATTTACTCCATTATTATGAACCAAGTTATTAATTATTTCGAACAAATCCCGAAATTCTAAACTACCTGTTATCCAATAAAGTCCTAAAATTCCTAATAATAAACCAAAATCCCCTATACGATTGGTTACAAAAGCTTTTTGGCAAGCACTTGCCGCACTCGGTCGTGTGAACCAAAAACCTATTAATAAATAGGAACACATTCCTACAAGTTCCCAAAAAATATAAATTTGTATAAAATTGGAACTAGTAACTAATCCTAACATAGAACTATTGAAAAAACTCATATAGGCAAAAAATCTCAAATATCCTTGATCGTGAGACATATAATTGTCACTATAAATAAGAACTATGATTCCAACAGTAGTAATTAATATTGACATGATAGAAGTAAGTGGATCGATCAAGTGTCCGAACTCTAAAGAAAAATCATTATTGACGGTCCAAGACCATAAATATTGATAGATAAAATTTCCATTTATTTGCTGAATAGATAGATTGACCGAAAATGCCATAGCTATACTTAGCATCAAAACACTCGGAAAAGCCCACATACGGCGAATATTTTTTGTTGCTGTCCGAATAAGCAGAAGTCCAAATCCTATTAACATAGTAACTGTAAACGGAAGAAAGGGTATTATCCATGCATATTTATATGTATGTTCCATAAAAAAACAAATTTTCATTTTTTTTTCTTATAATTTAATTGTTTCCAATTCATCAATTCTTATCGTTTTTGAAAGGAACAATAAAAAATCAACAAAAAAAGATATGAAAAACTCAATTATTTTGATTTTTCATTATTCTGACTTTTCTCAGATATTGGAAATATTCAAAAGTTCCAATTCAAATGATATGACTAAATAGCTAGATAAGAGTAATTACTTAGTTATTAACTTTAACTAAAGCTAAAGAATTCACTAAGGAAAGATAGTTAATAAAATGAAATAAAATGGGAAATATGAGATTTTGAATCATTCTACGACTATACTACCATCCTATTCTGATTCTGACAATATGTAATCATATCATATATTATAGTATAGTAAGTAAAAACAATCATACCAAAACAGTAGAATATAAATCATAGTATGTCTCAATAAATCCACTCAAAAAAAAAAAAGACTAGTTATTTTAGTGATTTTTTTGTAGTAATTACCTAACCCATTACGGAACTAATTGATTGGATTCCAATCCAATAAGAAAGTCTCATAAATATTATAATACTCTGTATTTCGTATAGAACTGAAAAAAAAACTCAAAATTGGAGTTCTCCTTCTTAGGTAATAGAATGTCTTGTTTAACATATTAACCACTAATTGTAGCTTAAGTTTGAATTTAAATTATAGACACAGTAATATGAGCTTATTCAATTCCAAACTAATAATCATAAAATTCCTTTTTGAATTTACCCCTTTCTTCCATTTTTTTGCCTAGTGTGTTAATATGTGACATTGTTATATATGTAACATGCATGTCATACATATATTTATATATAAATAATATATTTGTATTGTATGTTATGAAAAAACTATTATTTAGTTAAGTATAGAAAATGATTAAAAAGAACGATCTATTTTGAGCAATACATGTCTTTCACATACAACAATAAAAATGAGTAATTCTTTTTTTTTTTTGAATGGCAGTTCCAAAAAAACGTATTTCTATATCAAAAAAACGTATTCGTAGAAATATTTGGAAGAAAAAAGGGTATTTAGCTGCAATAAAAGCTTTTTCTTTAGCAAAGTCAGTTTCTACTGGAGATTCAAAAAGTTTTTTTGTGCGACAAACAAATAAGAAAATCTTGGAATAATCGGAATTTCCAGGGCTAGAAGAATTTCCAATTTTGGAATATGAATAATTCCCCTTTAACTAAATGTATTGATGTATTGAACTCAATACAATATTAGTTATTAGTTAGAACTAACTGCTATGATATGATATGTAGAATAAGAATTTCTCTATCTAAGTATCATTATTTTTTTTTTTTCATTCTATTTTTTATTATAATCTATTTATTAATTAGTAAGATGCTTTTTTCCTATTCATTTTTTTTTTTCACAACGGAAAAATAGAATGAACAAAGATTTTTCCGTTGTGAAAAAAAAATTGTGATGGATGTTGAAACTATTTTATTTTTTATTATATGCCTAACTTAAGACCAAGTCAGTTTCATAAATATTATCATAATTTTTTTTTTAGAAATTATGTACACAACAAACAACAAAGAGTATTATATTAATTTTATATTATATATTGAAATTAATTAATACTTAATGATACTAACCTAAGTAAAAATTATTGAAAATTCAAAGATGAATTTAAAAGAGCTCTTATTTATCAGTTCTAATATTTCCTAAACTATATTGAATCCTTGAATCTAGATCTAGACGATTCAACATGAATTGACTATTATTATTTCAAGTAAGCCGCTATGGTGAAATCGGTAGACACGCTGCTCTTAGGAAGCAGTGCTAGAGCATCTCGGTTCGAGTCCGAGTGGCGGCATACTGTAAAAAAGATACAATGGATCCTATAATGTATTTAATTCCCAATTTCCATTCTGTAATGGGACCTTTTTTATGTATGATATTTGTGACTTTAGAACATATATTAACTCATCTCTCTTTTTCGATCATTTCAATTGTGATTACGATTCATTTGATGACCCTATTAATACATGAAATCATAGGGTTGCGTGATTCGTCGGAAAAAGGAATGATAGTTACTTTTTTTTCTATAACAGGATTATTAGTTACTCGTTGGATTTCTTCGAGACATTTTCCATTAAGTAATTTATACGAGTCTTTAATCTTCCTTTCGTGGAGTTTTTCCATTATTCATCTAATTTCCAAGATATGGAATCGTAAAAATGATTTAAGCGCAATAACCGCCCCAAGTGCCATTTTTACCCAGGGTTTCACCACATCGGGTCTTTCAAGTGAAATGCATCAATCGTCAAGATTAGTACCTGCTCTACAATCTCAGTGGTTAATGATGCACGTAAGTATGATGTTATTGAGCTATGCAGCTCTTTTATGTGGGTCGTTATTATCAGTCGCTTTTCTAGTCATTACATTTCGTAAAAACATCGATATTTTTTGTCAAATAAAAATTTTCTTAATTAAGATTAAGTCATTTTTATTTGGCAAAATCGAATACTTGAACAAAAAAAAAAATGTTTTTAAACACACTTCTTTTGTTCCATTTCGAAATTATTACAAATATCAATTAACTCAGCGTTTAGATTATTGGAGTTATCGTGTCATTAGTTTAGGGTTTACCTTTTTAACCATAGGTATTCTTTCTGGAGCAGTATGGGCTAACGAGGCATGGGGATCTTATTGGAATTGGGACCCCAAAGAAACTTGGGCATTTATTACTTGGACCATATTCGCGATTTATTCACATACTAGAACAAATCAAGGTTTGCAAGGTACGAATTCGTCACTTGTAGCGTCTATAGGATTTCTTATAATTTGGATATGCTATTTTTGGATCAATCTATTAGGAATAGGTCTACATAGTTATGGTTCATTCACATTAATATCTAATTGAATAAATTCCATAAGGAATACATAAGACCGTCGTACCATACGTAACGGAAAGTTTGCGCAGGTTTTTGAGAACCATTTGAATCAAGGAATCATTCAAATGGTTCTCAAAAACTCGGAACATATTTTATTAGAATTCTAATTCACTTTATTTTTTTGTGTTGTACAGTTCAAAAATCCTCAAATTAAAAATTTTAAGACTTTGTTTTCTATCTGATTAATGAAAACTATCTATGAAAATAATTAGATAGAATAGCTTGTACCTTGTCAACTGATAGCGAAAGAACAAAATCAGGATAAATGCCAATCCCTATTACGGGTAAAAAGATACAGATTGAAACAAATAGTTCTCTTGGTCCAGAATCCACAAAATTGGAGTTTGGAACATTGAATAGTTTGTATCCATAAAACATCTGACGTAACATAGATAATAAATAAATAGGAGTTAATATCATTCCAATTGCCATTACAAAGGTAATTAGTATTTTGGGCATTAAAAGATATTTTGGACTGGTAATTATTCCAAAAAATACTACTAATTCTGCAACAAAACCACTCATTCCTGGCAATGCAAGAGAAGCCATCGAGAAACTACTAAACATGGTAAATATTTTTGGCATTGGGATGGATATCCCTCCCATTTCGTCGAGATAAACAAGACGTATTCTATCACAACTCGTTCCTACCAAGAAAAAAAGTGCAGCACCAATAAATCCATGAGAGATTATTTGTAAAACGGCTCCGTTGAGTCCCATGTCGGTTATAGAACTAATTCCTATAATTATGAAACCCATGTGAGATACAGAAGAATAGGCTATTCTCTTTTTTAAATTGCGTTGACCAAGAGAGGTTGAAGCTGCATAGATTATTTGTATTGTCCCTATTATCACCAACCAGGGAGAAAATATAGAGTGGGCGTGAGGTAATAATTCCATATTGATCCGAATCAATCCATATGCCCCCATTTTTAATAAGATTCCCGCTAGAAGCATACATGTACTGTAATGTGCTTCCCCATGGGTATCTGGTAGCCATGTATGTAGGGGTATAATCGGCGATTTGACAGCATAAGCAATAAGGAAGCCCAAATAGAATATTATTTCTAATGTCACAGGATATGACTGATTGGCTAATCTTTCAAAATCCAATATGGGTTCATTGGAACCATATAAACCCATACCTAGAACTCCTATTAAGAGAAAAACGGAACCTCCCGCAGTGTACAAAATAAACTTTGTAGCTGAGTACAAACGTTTCTTTCCTCCCCACATGGATAAAAGTAAGTAAACAGGAATTAATTCTAACTCCCACATGAGAAAAAAAAGTAAAAGGTCTCGAGAAGAAAATAATCCTATTTGCCCACTGTACATTGCTAACATGAGGAAATAGAACAATCGCGAATTTCGAGTAACAGGCCAAGCTGCTAAAGTGGCTAAAGTAGTGATAAATCCTGTCAGTAAAATAGGTCCTATGGAAAGTCCATCGATTCCCAGTCTCCAGTGAAAATCAAAAATATTTATCCATTTTAAATCCTCTTCCAATTGAATTAATGGATCATCCAATTGGAAATGATAACAGAACACATAGGTTGTTAGAAGGAGTTCTAATAAGCATATAAATATAGTATACCACCTAAATACCTTATTTCCCTTATGAGGAAGAAAGAAAATTGAAGAACCCACGAATATCGGCAAAACTACAAGTAGTGTTAACCAAGGGAAATAACTCGTGATAAAGACAAGATGCATTTTGACCAAAAAACCCGTGCTCGGAATAATATATTTTCTCGAGTACGGGTTTTTGTCGGTAAAAAGGAATCAAATGATTCAAGTGGAGTTTTTTATAACGTGTCAATAAGATAGACCCATGCTGCGAGTTGTTTCATGCCATAAATAAACGCGTACACTCAAAAAATCTGTTGGACAAGCGGATTCACATCTCTTACAACCTACACAGTCCTCGGTTCTTGGCGCGGAAGCAATTTGCTTAGCTTTACATCCGTCCCAAGGTATCATTTCCAATACATCTGTGGGGCAGGCTCGTACACATTGAGTACATCCTATACATGTATCATAAATTTTTACTGAATGTGACATTGGGTCTATAAATTCCAGTTTTGAACATAAAAATTTTCGATCTGGTAAAGTTAAATCAGGAGGAAATTAATTATATATTTATATTGTAGACACCAGACGAATCAATGGTTTATCAAAAAAATATAATATTAAAAATCAATATATTTCTAAATCTGTTCATGAGAAAGGACCAAGAAACTTTGATTTCCGTTTCAACAACCATGATTATACAAGTCACACATATGATTTCACATTGACATTGGCCAACAGATCATCAATATTTCAATAGTAATATAAAAGTATATTACTATACATATTACTATAAAAAAAAGAATAAAAAATGAAATAATTTATATCTATATTTTATTTATATTATTTTATTATATTATTTATGTCTTTATTTATATGATAGTTATGACTAATTATTCAACAAATTTGATTGATTGATACGAGTTGATTTTCTGTTACGATAAATCGACGAAACAATAGCTAGCCCAATAGCCGCTTCCGCAGCTGCAATGGCTATAACAAAGATTGAGAAAATGTCTCCTTTTAATTGGCGGCTATCAAATATATTAGAAAATGTTACGAGATTTATATTAACCGAATTTAGTATAAGCTCAAGACACATAAGTGCTCTAACCATGTTTCGACTTGTGATCAATCCATAGATACCGATAGAAAATAAGTAGACGCTCAAAAAAAGTATATGTTCAAACATCATTGGCTAACTCCTCATGAATCTTGATTCATTTCAATATGAACAACAATTCAACCGATTTTATTAACCAGAATCGAGTAATTACAGAAAAAAGAGGGTATCAGCAGTAGATTAAATGAAAAATTTTCCCTTTTCATTGGATTTCGAATTTCTAATAATTCTAAGTATTTCTTATTGACGAGCCATAGTAATTGCACCTATCAAAGAAACTAAAAGAATTATAGAAATAAGTTCAAACGGAAGATAAAAATCTGTTGATAAATGAATTCCAATTTGTTGAACGTTACTAATAAGGTCCTGTTCTATAATCTGATTTGATCTTGTAGTCCAAAGAATTCCGTACCATGACGTATCTAAGATAGTAGTAATTAGTGAAAAAAGAATACTTATACAAACCAGTGAAGTGACTCCATCTCCAACAGTCCAAAAATAGGAATCGTTCGAATATTCTGAACCATTCATGAACATAACAGCAAATAGGATTAAGACATTTATGGCTCCTACATAAATAAGGAGCTGTGCGGCAGCTACAAAATAGGAATTTGATAGAATATAGAATAAGGATATACAAACAAGAACCAATCCCAATGAAAAGGAAGAATAAATTGGATTGGTAAATAACACTACTCCTAGACCTCCTAATATAAGAACTGATCCCAGAAATACTACAAGTATATCGTGTATTGATCCAGGTAAATCCATTATGTATAACAGATAAATAAGTCGAAATATTTCATGACCTTACTAAATAGTCCAGGAAAGAAAAGGGTGTTCCCTTTATTTTTTTTTCTTGTATATGATGGGTTCTTATCTTAATTGAATTAAATCTTAATATGGATTAATGTAAATATAGATAAAGTTCTTGGCCAATCCTACCTTCCTTTTTATCTATTTTCTATTTTTATCTAAAAGAAAAAAGAAAAGAATAGTTGGAATTTTCTATTTTAAAATCATCGCTAAACATATTCTCAGTTTAAAACAAAGAGTGATTCTCAACAATCAATAGTTATTATTTGTAATTTCTGACCAACCAAAAAGGGGGGGCTTGGATCCTTTATATCAAAAGGATATCTTAGTAATCAGTAACCGTTCTTGAATCAAGAGGGTTCTCCTTGTCTATTTTGATTTGAGTCGAATTTATAACTGTTTGAATTGTGTAATCTCCAATTACTGGCATTGGTAACCGACCCAAAGCAATTTGATTATAATTCAATTCGTGACGATCATAAGTAGAAAGTTCATATTCTTCAGTCATTGATAAACAGTTTGTTGGGCAATACTCGACACAGTTACCACAAAATATACAGACCCCAAAATCAATACTATAATTAAACAATTGTTTCTTTTTAATATTTTTTTCAAATTTCCAATCAACAACGGGTAGATCTATGGGACATACACGAACACATACTTCACAAGCAATACATTTATCAAATTCAAAGTGGATTCGACCACGGAAACGCTCCGATGTGATCGATTTTTCATAAGGATATTGAATAGTTATAGGTAAACGATTTGTATGGGATAAGGTAATTATGAAACTTTGACCAATGTACCTTGCTGCCCGTATTGTTTGTTCACCATAATTTATGAACCCGGTCACCATAGGGAACATATTGTGGGTCTCCGTGAATAAATTGATGTTTCTTTCTCTTGTTTGAGATCAATTATGAATCTAGAATATCGTTATCTTATTTTATTCTTTATAGTGAAACAAGTTGGGAAGAAGTTGTCAATAATAGATTACCCAGGGAAATAGGTAAAAGAAATTTCCATCCAAGATTTAATAGCTGGTCCATTCTCATTCTAGGTAAAGTCCATCTTGCTGCGATCGGAATGAACAGAAACAAATAAGCTTTAGCTAATGTAATAAATATCCCAATTGTCGTTCCAAAGACTCCATCCATTTGATTTATTCCGAAAAGTTCAGGAATAGATATATACGGAATAGAGAAATTCCACCCACCTAAGTAAAGAACTGTTATAAATAATGAAGAAACTAATAAATTTAGGTAAGAAGCAAGGTAAAATAAAGCGTATTTGATACCTGAATATTCTGTTTGATAACCTGCTACTAATTCTTCCTCTGCTTCTGGTAAATCGAAGGGTAATCTTTCACATTCTGCTAGAGAAGAAATTAGAAAAACAACAAACCCGATAGGCTGACGCCACAGATTCCACCCCCAAAATCCATATTTTGACTGCGCCTCAACTATATCAACTGTACTTAAACTGTTAGATAATCATAGTCGATAATAACATCACTGCTCGTATCGCTATTTCAAAACCGTACATGAGACCTCAGCTTCATACAGCTCCTCTATGGCCACAAATAAATTAAGGACTTTCTCGATATTATCTCCATCCTTATTTGGATGGTAAATATACATCGGGAAGACAAAAATTAGACCAATGAAATTCCGTCTGCTCAAATATAAAAGGTGCTTCCGAATTGATCTTATCCATTACAATTTGAATTTTTCTTTGTTTGGTAATAACTTAATTTTTTAATAAAATACTCGTTATATCAATAAATATGTTCTATCAATAACTATAAAGAAAGAATTGGGTATAAATTCAAAATTCATGATAAGAGTTCTATATGTTATGTATAGATATGGATGGGGAAAATAATAAATAAATATCTTTTGTATTATTATTTATTCATTTTTCCCATTCTATTTTTGAATTCTATTTCTTTTGTTCCTGTTCTTCTTTCTCAGAGAGAGGGTACTCTGAAAAAAAAAAATAAAGGATTAATTCGTTTTTGATAGTCATTTCTTTAATCAGTGAATAGGAGCATACTCTAGATCGGAATCGTGGGGAAGCACTGCTTGGTCATTTCTACCAACTAAAAGTCCCCATTATGATTCGTTTTATCCAAAATTTTATATAAAAATACTGTTTTTTGATACCTTATATTATCTCTATTACTAATCTTTTGTGTACCTTGGTGTTCCTAACTGTTCACTGATTTTTGATTGATCTTCGGTATGGTAATATATATATATAAGTAGTAGAACCCCCATACGTTGATCTTTTATACCCGCTTCAAGATATGAGAATTAGTCAAAGAATCTTAATCTTGGGGTAAACAGTTTTTATACTGCTTATTTTTATATTCTTGTACATAGGGAATGAGATTTTCTCTTCTTACTGCAAATTTCTAAGCAGTTTGATTTTACTCATATAACTATCTAGTTTAACTCATCGACCCTAATGATGAATAAAAAATGAAAATATCCATTCAATATATTCAACCTCTTTACTTTATTTATAGAGAGAAGGGAAAAAAATAACATTCCAACGAATCGCACGTAGAGATATTGATAATACACATAGAGTTAATGGTATTTCATAACTAATAGATTGAGCAGCAGCTCGTAGACCACCTAAAAAAGAATATTTATTGTTCGATCCATATCCTGACATAAGAAGTCCAATAGGAGCAATACTTGAAATGGAGATCCATAAAAAAACACCTATACTGAGATCGGCTAAAATAAGGCGATATCCAAAAGGAATTACTAAATAACTTAGTAGAACTGATATGACCGCTATAGACGGTCCCATGCTAAACAAACGAATATCTCCTCTAGATGGAAGTGGGTCCTCTTTAAAAAGTAATTTGGTCCCATCTGCTAGAGCTTGAAGAATCCCCAACGGACCGGCATATTCAGGTCCAATACGTTGTTGTATTGCTGCGGATATTTCTCTTTCTAACCACACAATTACTAGGACCCCTATTGTGATTCCTAATAGAAGGGTGAAAATGGGAACAAAGATCCCTATGAGTCCATAAACTTCTTTTAAGGATTCCCATCTAGAAAAAGAATTGATAACTTGTACTTCTACTTCTGTCGTATCAATTATCATTTCAACGATCAATTTCTCCCATAATGATATCTATACTACCTAGTATTGTCATGATATCGGCCAATTTCATTCTTTTAACTAATTGAGGGAGAATTTGCAAATTGATAAAACCCGGTGGGCGAATTTTCCATCTCCAGGGGAAAACACTACTATCTCCTATCAAATAAATTCCTAATTCTCCTTTTGGGGCTTCCACTCTCACATAAAGTTCTTGTTTCGATAATTCAAAATTGGGTGAAAGTTTTTTAGTAATAAATCTATATTCAAAATTAGTCCATTCGGAATTTTTTGCTCTATCAAAGCGCCGGACTTCTAAATTTTCATAGGGCCCCCCAGGAATTCCTTCTAGAGCCTGTTGAATAATTTTTATAGATTCCTTCATTTCATCGATTCGGACTAAATAACGAGCTAGTGAATCTCCTTCTTTTTGCCATTGGACTTCCCAATCGAATTTATTGTAACACTCATAACTATCAACTTTACGAAGATCCCACTGTATTCCAGAAGCACGTAACATCGGCCCTGATAAACCCCAATTTATTGCTTCTTCTCCACCAATAATGCCCACTCCTTCAACTCGTTCCAAAAAAACGGGATTCCGTGTAATAAGTTTTTGATATTCAGCAATTCCTGTTAAAGAATAATCACAGAAATCCAAACATTTATCTATCCAGCCATAAGGCAGATCAGCAGCAACCCCCCCAATACGGAAATAATTATGCATCATTCGCATACCCGTAGCAGCTTCGAATAGATCATATAATAATTCCCTTTCTCTGAAAATATAGAAAAAGGGAGTCTGTGCGCCGATATCCGCCATAAAGGGCCCAAGCCATAATAAATGAGAAGCTATACGACTCAATTCCAGCATAATGACTCTAATGTAACTGGCTCTTTTAGGTACTTGAACACTTTCCAATCGTTCTGGTGCATTTACTGTTATTGCTTCTGTGAACATAGTAGCTAAATAATCCCACCGTGTTACATAAGGCAAATATTGTATAATCGTTCGATTTTCTGCTATTTTTTCCATCCCTCTGTGTAAATAACCCAATACGGGTTCACAATCAATAACATCTTCACCATCAAGAGTAACGATCAGTCGAAGAACACCATGCATTGATGGGTGATGAGGACCCATATTAACTATCATGAGATCTTTTCTTGTAACCGGTACAGTCATATCTTTTCTTCCTTAATTCATTATTCCATGAATTGATCAAACAAAGTTCATAAAAATGAAAAATTTAACAACTACAAATAACTAAAGAAAAAAATTCAAACCAACCTTAAAATTAACGAGTTTTTGACTCCCGAATACCTAATTGACCAATTAATTTCTTATAACGTACTCTATTTTTATTTGACAAATAATCCAGTAGCCGTTGACGTTTTCCCAGAATTTTCCGTAGGCCCCTTTGTGATAAAAAATCTCTTTTATGTAATTCCAAATGTGAAGTGAGTCTCCGTATCTTATCCGTAAAACTGAATACTTGAAATTCAACAGATCCGCAGTTTTTTTCTTTTTCTTGTCGAATAGCTAAGATGAATGAATTTTTGATCATAAAAAACCAATTTTTCTATTTTTTTTTCGTGGATTTTAACGATCAGGTATAATAATAATTATTATTATACCTGATCGTTCCGGTTATTTGAATCTAGTACAAAACAATTTTGATTTCCTCATATACACTACTTTAAATTTATATTAATTTAATTTTATCCAAATCAAATTAGAAATTTGATTTGGATAGAAAGGGATGTTACATTTATCAGAATGTACATGGTATATGTGTATATCTTTATTCACCGAATATGGTATCCTATAGATATATAGGAAATATACTATTAACTAATTCTGAATCGTGGATACATATGTATTCTTGACATACTGAAATGACTACCGTTATTGGTATCAAACCAATAACGATTCATACAAGCTAGATCTTCTAATCGATAATTGGGCCAAAGAAACGATTTTAATTTAATGAATTTATTTGCATCTGTATTAAGATTAATATGCTTTTCCCCGTTTAAAAATTGTCCCCGGGTTTTTATGTTGTTTTGATTGCAAAATAGTGGATTTCGATTCACAACATTCCAATTCCGGAAATTGAAACAAATTAAAATTCTAAATTCTCTACGACGTCTGGGAGATAGAATATTTTCGGGAATAAGGAAATCAAAATGATTTCTGCTTCTATTCACAAGAATATTGCTGTGTTGTGCAATGGATCCATCAAAATTCTTTTTTTCAACATATCCACTTTTTATTATGCATTTTCCATTAGTTTGGCACTTATTCTTATCAACCAATGAAATACCTATGGTTTGATATATAATAGATTTTCCATCCTTTTTCATAGATAAACGAATGGGTTCGATAATAAATATTCCTCTTTTTATCAATTCTGTAAGAGTTAGGTTTTTCTGAATCAACATTACATCCAGATGCATCTCTCCTCTTTGAATTGAGGATATAGCAATTTCTCCCCTTGGGTCTATCAGTCTAAGTAGGAGACAATATACCTTGATATTATTGATCATTCTTTGATTCAAGGAATCATCCCATCTTAATTGAAAAAGAAAATATTTTTTCAGGAAGAAATCCAGTTCCGCTTCTTTCTTGCTCTTGAATTGTTTTTTCTTTCTGCCTTTTTTAATATCTGCTCCCGTGTAATCTTCTTCAAGATTTTTCTTTTTGTTTTGTTTTCGTAGATCTGATACAAAATCTCCTTGATCTTGTTGTTTGTTTTTTTTTTTGTTGGAATTCTCTAATTCAAGATATTCTTTTTGATTAGCGGATATAGAAATATTTTCTTTTTTATTTACGTGGATCTTTTCATTTTGACTAATATTTTTTTCATAGAAATGAAAATGAAAAATAAGTAATTTGATTGGTATGATCCACGGGTTAATTTTATACATATCAAAAAGTAGTACAAATTCTGGGAAAAACCAAGGTTCTAAATTTGATTTTGATATGGTATGATATAACCTTTCTTGATTCATTCCTATCCAATCAAAAAAAAGATTTTTTTGATTGGATAGGTTGATTTTGTGATGAATCGTAAAAGAAAAAGGACCCCTTTTTTCAACTTTTTGAGAATTTTTAGTTTCAGTTTTAGCGTTTTTATGAATCTTGGTGCCGATATGCGTATTGGCCCAGGTCTCAATATCGATATTATTTCTAAGACAAGAATGAAGAATTCTACAATCAAAAAATTTTCTATCCATATTTTTGTCCATATCAATAATAGATCCTTTTTCTAGATAATCACTAATAGATATACTTATGAATTTATAAAATGATTCGGATTTCGGTGTATTTGTATTGAAATTATATGGAATTTTTTTGTCCTCTACTTGTAATGTTGATCCAGAAATATACAAGTCCTTACTATTCACATAATTTATATGTTTATATGACAAAAGATTATATCCGTAATGTTTTTTCACTTTTTCTTTTTGACTTATTGATGAGTTCACTGCATAGTAATTTTTTTTCGTGTAATGAATTAATTGGTCTTTTTCTTTTTTATATAAATCTAATTTCATTGAGTCTTTCTTTTGAATCATACGACATTGATTGACTCTATTTCGCCATTTTTTTGGTACTAAGTGATCCCACTTGGTCTGAGATAAATTGTATTGATAATGACCCTTTAACCAATTTTTCCATTTATTCATTCCAGACTTATGAATTTTTTTTTGCCTTGGTTTGGAATCAAATATTCCTCGTGTCGTACAATAATTCTTGATTATATCCCTAAGAAAAGGATAGGTGTGATGATATTGAAGTATAGATTTCAAATGATACTTGTTAAGTAATTGATTTTGTGATAATTTGTAAAATACATAGGCTTGAGACAAAGAAGATAAGTCACAATTATTATTCCTAATATTTTTATTACTAATATTAGTATTAGAAAAATTAGAAAACAGATTTTTTATAGTCGAAATAAAGTTCATTGTATTTTTATTTGTTTTCTCAATTCCTTCTTGATTTGTTTCAGCGTTGGAAATGGATTTGTTAATAATTTTTTTTGTTGATTCAAAGAAAAGTTGTGCATTGCCCCTTGAAATCTTAATGATACATAGTAATATATCCATGCATTTTTTTTCAACGAAGGATTTCATAAAATAATGTGATTTACGTATTACTCGGATATTTTTTCTTTTGAATATTTGCAAAATATTCTTCTTTGATTCCGATCTTTTATCATCACAAGCTCGAACTGTTTTTTTCTTGTCTTTTGTGATTCCTTCTATTTGAGTCCTAATTGTTATTGTCTTATTAGCAAGATCTTTCATTTTTTTTTCTATGAGTGAATAATTTTCATTTACACAATTCGCGGATTGCATTCGAATGGGCGATTCTCGGATAATCTTATTATTTATATTGGAATCTTTTTCGTTTTCATTCGATTCATATACTTTTACCGTTCTCAATTTCAATAAGAAAATGGGATTTACTTTTTCAAGTTCTTTCATTATTAGGTTTATAACTAGAACTATTCTTGTTTTTTCTTTTGAAACTTTTAGAAAATCTTTTCTTCTTTCTTTGAAAACCCTTATAACTTGAAAAAATTGCCTTTTTGCTTTTATAGTTTTTTTTTCGAGTTGGTTAAAAATGGGTTCAAAAAAACAAGGTCGTTTTCGGGGAGACCCGAAAGGTAGTTCTGCTTCCCTTCCCCAGACTGTTAAAAAACAAAAATTGTCTTTTTTCTCCTTTTTCCTTAGTTTCTGATCTCTATCTCTATGATGAGATCGTACTTTAGATCTTCGCCAAGGTTTCAGACAGAAAGGAAATAGAATCTTTATCTGAATACCGTCTGTTAACCAATTTTGGGGAAATTCTGTTTCTGATAATTGAACGCCATTATAGGTACATTTAACATGCATTTCTTTATTCCATTCCTTCAAATCCTCGTACCATTCGGGGAATTGCAATAATAACATACGACCAATATTTTTAGCTATTATTAATAAGGGTAATATAACGTATTTTCTAAGAAAAGATTGGGTTACTAACATTAAACCTCTTATTGCTTGAGTAAATATAAAGGTATCCCAAGCTTCTGATATTGCTATTCGTTCATTTTCTTCTTCTTTCTCTTCGTTTGTTTGCTCTTTTTCTTTTGTCTCTTCCTCCTCAAAATAAGAAATTTGCAATTCTGGGTTTTCCCCTACCCAATTCCTAAAAATGTGATTAATCATTTCAGAGATATCAAAAAACGAAAAAAAAAAGGTTTTGTCTATGCGATCAAGAAAAAGCGGAGAATGCACATTTGCTTGAAACATTTCCCAAATAATTGTTTTACGTCTTTGAGCACGCATGGATCCTTTGATTATATCCCGGTGAAAATCCGATTGTTGTGAGTAACGTATCAAAGCCACTTCTTCTTCTTCATCATTAGTGCTATTATTACTAGTATTATTATTACTAGTAGTATTATTATTACGAGTACCGGAATTAGTACTCTGACCGTTATCAGTATAAATTACTACGCGTTTGCCTTTTCTTGAACGAATTTCGGGATCTTCCGTCGATTCTTCTTCATTTTCTTCTTCCTCTTCTTCTAAATCGTCTGTCAATTTGTATGACCAACGAGAAACCCTTTTACTGATTTCTTCCATTCCAATAGATTTCTTTCTAATTGTTGTTAGATCGTTTGGATCAGTTGAAATTACATCGAATATAGAGTTCAAAGATTTTGTTTGACTTTCTGAATCAATTCGTCGCGCGTGT